TATATGGATCCTTCCTGGTTGAGACCAGACATAAAAACGACATTGCCAGAAATTGGCAAGGTAATATTTCCATTTATTCATCAGAAGAATAGGCGTCCCTTTTGAAGCCAGAATGGATTTTCCTTGATACCTAACATAATGCATGAAAGGATCCTTAAACAACCATAGAATGGTCTGATGAAAATCCTTATTAGTAAAGACACCCACGAGATGTTCTATTTTTCCATAGAAATATATTCGCTCAAGAAGGGTTCTAAAAAATGTTGATCGTAAATGACCAGATTGGTTACGGAGAAAAACGAAAATGGATTCGTATTCACAGACATGAGAATTATATAGGAACAAGAGCAATCTTTGATTTTTTTTTGAAAGGATGGAAATGGATGTATTTGGAGAAAGAAAACGATTCCAATTACGATTCTCGTGAAAAAAAAAGAATCGTACAAAATGCAAAAAAGAGGCATCTTTCACCCAGTAACGAAGATTTTGAACCAAGATTTCCAGATGGACAGGATAGGGTATAAGTATATTTGACACATAATTTAAATGGGAGAATTTGTCCTCTAAAAAAGGAAATATTGAATGAATTGATCGTAAATGATGGGATTCCTCTCTTTTTTTCGCTTCTACAGAAGATACTAAGCGTAGGGAAAATTGAATTTCCACAACGACTGCAAATCCCTCTGGTATCATTTGAAAATAGAAATTTTTGTTATGCCTGAAAAATGGATTTTTGTTAGAATAATTAGCGGAAATAAGCAAATTCTTCTGTTGATACATTCGAGTAATTAAACGTTTCACAATTAGTAAACTGAATTGATTGTCAGAACCTACTTTTTCGAACATAATTGATCTAGTTAAACCACGATCATGAGTAAGTGCATAAATATACTCTTGAAGGATAAGTGGATATAAAAAGTCATGTTGCCGATATCTATCTCGTTCTAAATATCTTTGGAATTCCTCCATTTGAACCATTTTATTTAAACCATTTTATTTGAACCAAAGTAGAGGATTTTTTTTGAGTCATCAATTTTTATAATACATAAATTTTTATAATACATAGTGCGATACAGTTTAAACAAGGTATTATTGTAAAATAAAGAAAAGATACCTCGGGATTCATATATAAATGTTATTATAGGATAACAAGATGGTTCAAATCCTTTATTTTTTCAACCCCATCGCTCTTCTGATTTTAGAAAAAAAGTCTCTTTATCAATATGCTCCTTCTTCTACATATTCATCTCCATTCCATTATGGAATAGAGAATATTTAGGATTCATAAAAAAAAAGACAATCAACTCCCACTCATGAGATAAGACTTTACCGCGCCAGGCACTAATATTTTTTAACATAAAATTCGATTAGGTAATCATTCCATAATAATGAAGAACAAAAGCTCGTTGCTTTTTCTTTTTTTATAATTAATTGGAGCTATAGGACTCTACCCATTTATTATTCACTCGACTCAATTTCAAATTCTTTGAATTCTCATACGACATTATTTTACCCATTTATTAAGTCAACTCAATTTCAAATTCTTTGAATTCTCATACGACATGCTATTTTTTCCATTCATTCCCTTTCAGGATCAGTCGTGGTCTTACAAACAATACCGATGGTATGGACGAATCTCTTGCTTCATCCAAATATGTAAAAGATTTTAGCCGCACTTAAAAGCCGAGTACTCTACCGTTGAGTTAGCAACCCGAAAAAAGTTAAGTAAGGATGTGTATAGATAAAATCAAAAGAAACAGATTGGATGATATACGATTAAAACATGAACTAGCAAGAACTCTACTAAAAAAAATTTTCTAATCGATTCTGAACATCAAAAGATCCGATCAAAATAAAGAGATTATCAAATAGATAATGTAAAACATTTTTGATAGATATAGACCGCCTATTAATTTTATGTTATATTTTGCATTTTTGTAATCCAATAAAGAATCTTCTTGTATCACAGCGAACAATCAATCCATTTTTTTAAGTATAAAGTAAAAAACCAAATCTATGGAACGGAAATAAATCCATTTATTCATGATCGAATTATATGTGTTCGATATACTGTTGTCAATAAGAGATATCCACCATGTTGAGAAAAAAGAAAGAAGGACTCGTGTTGGATTGGCACTCCATATCTAATCTAATAGATACAAATCAAGTGTCGATGATAAAAGAATAAACATTGACTGACCCTCTTTTTGTCTCGATTATAAAAGAATAAACACATTGACTGACCCTACCGTCTTTTTTGTATTTCATTAATTTCATTTCATTACGATGATATCCTTCAAAACCTCCTCCTTCTTTAAAAAATCATGAACTGTTCCAGTAGGTTGAGCACCTTTTTGAAGGAATTTTAGAATAGCAGGAATATTTAAATAAGTTTTCTTTTTTATCGGATCATAAAAACCCACTTTGAGAATATATCTTCCTTCTCTTCGGGATCGAACATCAATTGCAACGATTCGATAGATGGTTCATTGGGATAGATGTATGCGCAATACCCCATAGAAACGTATAGGAAGTTTTTTCCTCATACGGCTCAAGAAAAAATGATTAGAAGATGTTTATAATTAGAATATCAAAAAGGTTCATAAAATCATTAAATCGATTAGATCATGAATTTGTTCTTTTTGAAAAAGAACAAATTCATACTCATAACTCAAGTATGATCACTTCCAAATCGCTCAAAGCGGGAAATTTTTAGGCATTTCCTTTTTTGAGTGGTCTCAAACCCGTTTCTTTTGTCTCAACAACTGGACTGACTATTGGACTGAATATTGGATTGACTCGAATATCCAATCCAAATTGATTCTAATAAACGAGACAAAAGAAACGGACTTTCCTTGTTTCAGGATCTTTTATCTTTGCTTTGAATCATTAGGTTTAGACATTAATTACTTCGGCGCTCCTTAATCCTTTCATCAAAATGGCAGCAAGACCTTTCTTTTGCGATTGATAGCAATATATTCGAATCATACTAACGGGTTGATTCTTGCGTGATATTTATGATCTAAAGATTTTTATCAAGTCCAACAATATTTACTTTTTGGATTTGAAAGTTTATTGAATTGGACCCTTTCGATTGATATTTAAATTATATATTTTACGAAGTTGGAACAACTTATTGATTGGCACTAACCCTAGATCTTTACCCCCGAGAAAAATGAATACTTTCTACTCGAGCTCCATCATGTACTATTTACATTACAACCCTACAATAGGGTAGGGTTATTGTTAGTGAAGAAGAACAAACGATGTCGAGCTAAGAGCACTTCATTATTCCTATAATATAAAATGGTGGATATATAATAAAGAATCCACGGCTAATTATGTCCTTCATTCAAGTCGCACGTTGCTTTCTACCACATCGTTTCAAACGAAGTTTTACCATAACATTCCTCTCATTTTTGAAACCGATATGAAATTGATTCCATTATGGAATCATGAATAGTCATTTTAACTAGTAACCAATACATAAAAATCTATACTGATTTTCGATATATATTCTATCTATATAATAGGTAACCACTTAGTAAACATCAAAATCTATACTGATTTTTCGATATCTATTCTATCTATATAATATAAGGGATAGTCGGATATTTTTCTGAATAAGTCTCAGCAAGAAAATTTTGACCCTTTGATTATTTCTTATTCAAAAATTTCATTCTAAATAAACACGAATATTTTAATAGAATGAAATTTTTGAATATTTATCTTAGATTTGATAAGACAGATTCATCAACCTTACAGATTCGAATCAAGGACTTCATTCAATTTCATTGAAAAATTGACTACTTCGACAGCATTATTTGAATCATTTGACAAGAAAGACCACATTTGATCATACAAAGAGAGATAGATCAAGTTTATTTGCAAATTGAATCATTAAAGATTAAGATCAAAAAAAATTTTTCGTTTTCACAGAATAGATAAAGACGGATGTAAGAAAGATTTAGGTCGTTAGTCTTTCATCTGCTTGATAAAATAAGAATCGGAAAAAAGAAAAGAAATGGGGATTTATTGATCAGATAGACAACAATTCTCACTAAAAATAACTCTCACTAAAAAGATCAATTTATTAAATTCATAGAATAGAGATTCGATTTGAAAATTGAAGATATCACAAACCTTTTTCACAAAAATATAGAAACACGACGGCCGATGAATGAAGAAATAGAACAAGCATACAAATACGATAACAATACAAAAAGTATATAAACATTTCTTTTATTACTTTTTTTGTTTGACTTCTTGAAGTTCAGCAATCTTTCTCTGTAATCTTTTCACAAATTCTGTCATTTTTTCACAAAAAAAGTCGTGATGAAAAATGAGATCCTATAGATAATGAAAAAATCCCCGTCTCAATCGTTACATAAAATTCCAATATCTATTAGAACTAAACTAGAAATGCCTAAAAATAAGGTTCAAATTTCTAATGGAGCTCAAAGAATCTACGACATATGTTACATATTCAACTTATCTTTTTTTTGATTGATGTTAATGAGATCAGACACATTGAAATTGAAACCTTACATTACCCATGATTTTTTCATTCGATCGACTCCCGGAATTTTATGGGTATTGAGTCATAAAAAGATCTTCTTTTACAGGATCCTAGATAAAGATATCTAGGTACAAACAAAGTAAAACAGGTCCAGCAGATTAAATCCTTGATCCTCTTTTTTTATTTTACCCTAACTTATAGTTGACTTTATCCTTTTGATATAAATAAATGAAAAAAGTACCAAGCCCCTCCACTTCTTGTTTAGAATTCGTGGATTTGGAGAGAATTAAAAACTTGGATGCTCCCTTTTTTAATCATTTAAATGATTAAAAAAGAAAGTAAGGAATAATAGATATATAGGGAATATAGAAGCTTTTTTTTTGTATTGCAATTCAGAATGCAGCATTGAAAAAAATAAGAGACGTAAGGTTTTTCTAAGTAACTTCAATCTATTTATGATCCAAAAGATGGGAGTAATCAAGAGAAGAGATCCGTTAGATTGAAGTTACTTATTACATCCGCATGCCATTTGAACTCGACTTAGTTTGTGAAAAATGTGATTCTTTTGTTTCTGAATCATTACAATTCAGAAACAAAAGAATCACATTCGATCCAATAACTCTGTACATGGAAAATTGTTCAAAAAAGTCACCTTTATTCTGACGAAATGGGTACGTTCTGGGACGGAAGGATTCGAACCTCCGAATAGCGGGACCAAAACCCGTTGCCTTACCACTTGGCTACGCCCCATTTAGATTTCGATTCAACACTACTAATAAAACAAATATTGGTTGTTCGTCAATTGCTGGTCCAAATATCTCTCTGGAATAAATTATTAAAGTGTTGCTAGGATTTTGACACGTGTAGATATAGAATGAAACTAAATTCATTGATCATTAAAGATAATTCAATTAAAGTATGCAAAGTAGAAATTCTTAAATTCTATGTCTTTTGAGTTTGAGAATGGAAGGATTTTTGATTGGGCAAGTTCAAAGAAAAAGAGGAAATTTTTTGATCTAATTTTTTTCATTTTAATCTTTTTTTATTTTAAAAACTCAATCAAAATGCAATTATTTCCAAGAATAAAAAATGTTTGTTATGCAAAATGTCTTTAGTTTGATCTGTCTTCATTCTGCCCTTAATTCGATTTCTTCGAGTAGTTTTTTCTTTGCCAAATTGCCCGAGGCCTACGCTTTTTTGAATCCAATCGTAGATGTTATGCCAGTCATACCTTTATTCTTTTTTCTCTTAGCATTTGTTTGGCAAGCTGCTGTAAGTTTTCGATGATATTTCAATACTGTCCTAGAAAAAGTATTTTTTCGAGAAAAAATTCTAACAATTCATATGAGTCGTTTTACAGTATAAATTCTCGATTCAAACATTTTTTATTCTTGGAAGGCACGATCAATCTGGATCACCCCAGTGGTCCTTTTCTAATGCCAGGGAAATACCCTATATTCATAATTTCATTAAGGAAAACCCTCCTGATACTTTATTATGGATATGAAAAAAATATGGGTAATGAACTCTTATTACAAAACAAATGAATTTATGAAAATTTTTGTCTATTTCTAGAAACACCGCTTACCTTTTTGGTGTCAAAAATCATAGGATATGTGCTATAAAAACGGAGAATGTTTTCTCTTTTTTCCCAAAAATGATCTTGGAGATTGTGTAATGCTTACTCTCAAACTCTTCGTTTACACCGTAGTGATATTCTTTGTTTCTCTCTTCATCTTCGGATTCCTGTCTAATGATCCAGGACGTAATCCTGGGCGTGAAGAATAAATTAAAGGGTTTTTTATTTTCCTTGCTTGATTTTAAGTTTTCGTAGGATTTTATCTACTATTCCTCCACACCTTTGACTATAAAAAAAAAGGTTCAAGAAATGAAAAAGATCAATTAAATATCAAGTCATCAACAGAAAGGGAAAGAGAGGGATTCGAACCCTCGGTACGAATAACTCGTACAGCGGATTAGCAATCCACCGCTTTAGTCCACTCAGCCATCTCTCCCAATTGAAAAGGTCCAATACTATGTTACATTAGACATAAAAAAGAAAGTTAAGGCTTGAAAAAAGATCTTTATTTCTCTATATTCATTATATAAATAAACTTTATATCAGCAATAAGCCCGGCTAGTTTGCCCCTTAGCCGGGCTTATTGCTGCAATGAATCAATTCCTAATCTCCTGAAATTCACTGATCCGGGCTTATTGCTGCCTGCAATGAATCAATTCCTAATCTCCTGAAATTCCCTGATGAAAAAAGTCTAATGTGATGTTCACGATTATTTTCTGATCCTATCCGACTTACGTCCAATTCCCTTGTTCGACAAAAAGTATTTCTATTTTATATTATAATAATTGCAAGCGGATATAGTTTAGTGGTAAAAGTGCGATTCGTTCTATTAACAAACCCCCTTATATAATCGTTTTAAGGGGTCGTTCGATTTGACTTCTATTTCGATCAAAAACTTTTTTTATTATTATGTAAGGATATAATAAAATCCTTTACCTCTACTTCTCATCTCAAAGATTCGAGGAAAAAGATACATTCTCGTAATTTGTATATCTAAAGATTAATTAAAAAATGTAAAGATTGGATTCTTAAATTGCGAAACATAAATTTTGTAACCAATTGAATGAGTATGATTAAAAGATCTATGGATGAATATAGCGGATTTCTAATCGTAACTCAATCTTCAATTACTTGATGTGAAGATAAGAGATTGAAGCAAAATAGCTATTAAATGATGACTTTTGTTTACTAAAAACATCGAAATATGGTTTTATTTTAGTTCGGGTAGAAACAAAAACCTTTTCCTCAGGATTCTTTCAAAATATAAATTAAAGAACGAAGTAACTAGAAAGATTGTTAGAAACCCTCTATTCTAAGGGGATCATCTAAAAAGCAAGTCGTTTTGAATGCATTTAGACAAAAAGCTGACATAGATGTTATGGGTCGAATTTTTTTTATAATT